TGTGGTGAGATTGAGGTTTCCGGTATAAGAACCAGCACGAATGGTAGTGATTTAACTATAAGAGAAAGTTCTAATGATCTGGATGTAACTCAAAAATACAGGCATTTGTGGGTTCAATGTGAAAATTGTTATGGATTAAATTATAAGAAATTTTTTAAATCAAAAATGAATCTTTGTGAACAATGTGGATATCATTTGAAAATGAGTAGTTCAGATAGAATCGAACTTTTGATCGATCCGGGTACTTGGGATCCTATGGATGAAGACATGGTTTCTCTGGATCCCATTGAATTTCATTCGGAGGAGGAGCCTTATAAAGATCGTATCGATTCTTATCAAAGAAAGACAGGATTAACTGAGGCCGTTCAAACAGGCATAGGCCAACTAAATAGTATTCCCGTAGCAATCGGGGTTATGGATTTTCAGTTTATGGGGGGTAGTATGGGATCCGTGGTCGGGGAGAAAATCACCCGTTTGATTGAGTACGCTACTAAAAAATTTCTACCTCTTATTATAGTATGTGCTTCCGGGGGGGCACGCATGCAAGAAGGAAGTTTGAGCTTGATGCAAATGGCTAAAATATCTTCTGCTTTATATGATTATCAATCAAATAAAAAGTTATTCTATGTGCCAATCCTTACATCTCCTACTACAGGTGGGGTGACTGCTAGTTTTGGTATGTTGGGGGATATCATTATTGCCGAACCCAATGCCTACATTGCATTTGCGGGTAAAAGAGTAATTGAACAAACATTGAATAAAACAGTACCTGAAGGTTCACAAGCGGCTGAATATTTATTCCAGAAGGGCTTATTCGATCTAATCGTACCACGTAATCCTTTAAAAAGCGTTCTGAGTGAGTTATTTCAGCTCCACGCTTTCTTTCCTTTGAATCAAAATTCAATTAAAGAGCATTAAGTTCCATTTTTTTATTTGTAGCAAACAAGTAGTTAGTTTATCGGAATCCAAGTAAAAATAAGACGAACGGGGTTTCTTTGTTGACATAAGATCTAATTGTAGAAAGAATCAAAAGTTAAAGTTGCGGATAACTCTTTTTTTCTATATTTATATTCCTGATTACTAATTAAGAAGCCTCAGATAAAAGAGTGAATTCTTCTTTTCGTGAAATTAGGAAAATAAAAAAAAAATTTCCTCTTCCCGTCTTACGTCCGTATATATAATTCCAATATAGAAAATGAAAATATAGATATAGAGTTTTTCTCTTTCTATATCTCCCGCGAATCCCATTTTGATTAAGAATCCCTTTTGGGTCGGATTCTAACGAATCTTTCGATAATTTGTAAGAAACTTTTTCTTTATTAATTTATTAGAAGACAAGAGCAAAAGACGAAGAAAAAAAAGAATATAATAATAAAGGCGATTATCATATATATCTTTTACATATCTTTCATATAGAAAGATGAATAAGTCCATTATATACTCACTTAGATATATACTTAGATCTATACTAATTAAAATTCGAATTTCATAAATTTATAATAATTACAATTATTAATTATTATAAGATATCTTTATAAATAAAAATAACAGGTACAAATAGTAAATCGAGGTATCCATTCTATGACAACTTTCGACTTTCCCTCTGTGTTGGTGCCTTTAGTAGGCCTAGTATTTCCGGCAATGGCAATGGCTTCTTTATCTCTTCATGTTCAAAAGAATAAGACTGTTTAGATCTGATGGGCCCAACTCTCATCCATTTTTTTTTTCAAAACTTAGACTTGTATCATAACACAGATTTTTATTTAGTTGAATATGGTATAACATGCGGTTTTCGCCGAACATAAAGGAGAGGCTCTTATGCTTATGCCTGTAGAAAGATGATATATGGGTAAAGGAATTCTATCTATTTGAAAATATATCAGGATCGACGGATGGCTGAAATGTAAAGTCGGTGTATCTATATGTATATCGATGGGATCATACGAAGGGTATGTTATTATTTTAAATCTAACCAATTTGCTGAATTACTCTTAAAGGTTCACAGCAAACTAGTACTAGTTGATGAGAGTTACTTCGGAAACAAAAAGAGTAAAGTCTGGGGTATTTTCTTAATTCCAATAAAACGAAACCGGATCAAGTATGAGTTGTCGATCAGAACATATATGGATAGAACCTATAACGGGGTCTCGAAAAACAAGTAATTTCTGCTGGGCCGTTATCCTTTTTTTAGGGTCATTAGGATTCTTATTGGTTGGAACTTCAAGTTATCTTGGTAGAAACTTGATATCTTTATTTCCGTCTCAGCAAATCCTTTTTTTTCCACAGGGGATCGTGATGTCTTTCTATGGAATCGCGGGTCTCTTTATTAGCTCCTATTTGTGGTGCACACTTTCGTTGAATGTAGGGGGTGGTTATGATCGATTTGATAGAAAAGAAGGAATGGTGTGTATTTTTCGTTGGGGATTTCCTGGAAAAAATCGTCGCATCTTCCTCCGATTCCTTATAAAAGATATTCAGTCCGTCAGAATAGAAGTTAAAG